GTTTTTAAAAAAATTTTGCGTGTTATACAATGTATAGTGCGCGTTTTAGTCGCGCAAAAAAAAAAAGTGGCATTTGGTCCTCGGTTTAGGGGTTTGACGAGACATATACGAATGTATTGCTTTTAGGGGGGTAGGGGGTCTAATCTCAAAAATCATTTTTGAGAATTTTTATTTTTCCAGTAGGTATATGTCCTGAGGTTTCTTTTAATTACTCAGGTTTATTCTTAAAAGTCCTGTCACTCCTGTCTTTAAGGGGGTAGGGGGGTTTAGCTTAAAAAACGTTTATTTTTGAGAATTTTTATTTTTCCAGACGCCCGGACCCGTAGGCGCGCCGCCCACACCCGTAGGCGCGACGCCCGGGCACATAGGTGTAACGCTCGGGCACATAGGTGTAACGCTCGGGCACATAGGTGTAACGTCCGGCACGTGGGTGAACGCCCCGGCCTGTAGGCGTTTTATTTAATTAGGGTTTTTTCAGTAACGCTCCTACCCGTGGGCGCGTTACTCGTTTAGGGCTTTTTATCAAGAAATATGTCCGAAATATTGCCGGCGGCGGTAAATAGAGACATGCAAGCTAACTCATTCATAAAACCTTGCTCCCTTCAGAAATGTGGAGTAATATGTCTTCTTTAAACTCATGTATTTTACAACCTATGGAATTTTAAATAGCGATTGTATGTGTTCAGGCAAAAGTATCATTCGGTTTCAAACTAGTCGTATACCCAAATTTTGGTCGGTTAGGGTGAGAGGTCGAGGGGTGCGCAATCAGAGGAATAGAGTTCGGCTTGTTGATCGCCAGAGCGGATGCGAAGCGTACTTGTACTCAAGCTTCAAGATCCCCCAAAAAAAAAATACCAACCGCCTTTTAGTAAATCTTGACGCGGCAAAGTAGTGTATGTATTCACACCATTAATCAGTTGCCAATTTTAAGCAATTTGGGGGGAGTCTTCAGTTCCGTCCTACAAACCGTTTACCGTTAGCCTTATATTATGGATTGGTTATTTCTTACCGCCCTCACGAGTATATGGATGATCATAAATGGATGTTAGGTTGTAGGGGGTATAAGGATAAGTATATGCTCGATTAATATCAATATGTTAAGCAAGTATGGGGAGTGCCAGGTTTTGGTTATCATGAAATTGATGTTTCCTGGGGAAAATCTAAATATGAGTATAAATCAAATGGGGAAAGTCGGTGAATGCTGATTAAGCATAGGGGTAATGGATATGGGGTATGTCATAGTATGTTGATTATATAGGTATGTTAGGGATATGTGGTATATAATAATATGGGGACTAATAATAGGGGTGTAATGAGGATGTGGATAATGTATGTCATGCTGATTAAGCATATCTAATGCTCTTTTGCATTAGATAGGTTAATGCTGATTAAGCATAGTATGTGATCTAGTAACTTTTGGGGAATGGCAGAAGACCAGAAGATAGTTTAACGATAATCTTGACTTTGGGGGCCAAGGGTGAAAGTTTAACTCTTTCTTTTCTGATAAATTTTAAGGCTGTCCCTATTTAGAAGCCTTGAAATAGGGTGCCCTGGGTTTTGTGCCGAATTTGATTGATAGTTTTAGGTGGTCTTTTGGAAAATGAAAAAAAAAAGATAGGAAAGGGGGAGAGGGGAGCCCAAAAAGTGGGAGGGAAGAGCCCGGCTAAAAACAAGGTCTTTTATAAATGCAGGGGCCCAAAAAACATTTTTGTGGCTGGAAAAGTTCCGGTAAGTCAGGAGGTCCCCGGTTTTATACATAGAGGGAAAAGGGAAAAAGGGCAAAAGTGCTAAAAAAGCGAAAAAAGGGCTGTTAAACTTAAATCGTCGGAGTGTGTGACGCAAAATCAGGTGGAAGAGACTGGGAAAACGGTTTTTTTGTCTCATTTTCAAGGGCTGTCTGTAACGGGAGATGTGTTGCATTTTAAAAATGGCGGAGGAGCCCTGAGGTTTGGGCGTTAGGTGAGGCCTTTTTGGCGATTTTGGCGGTTTTTTTGGGTCATTTTTAGTGTTTTTTTTTAAGACAAAGACGGGAGGAGACTATAAGAGCTATGTTATGGTGTCTAGGAGAGAGGGTTAAAAAAGGGGTTTTTTTGATTTTTTTGGTTTTGATTTCTTTTTTGCCTTTGAGAGGACCTGATTTTTGTGTTTTAATTTTGGGGTTTTTGGGGGTTTTTCGGGGGTTTTTTTCGCTCGATTTTTAACTTTTTAATTAGGTTATTGAGAAGAAAGGACGTGAAAAAGGGCATGATAGAAATCGGGGGAAAGAGGTGGTAATTGTTGATGTCTTTCCTTGAAGTTGTGTTTAAAGAAGAGGGATTTTTGAGGCTGTCCCCAACTAAGTGGTAAGTGTTTATTAGGTTTTTGTGGGGGTACGGTACGGAAGAGCCTGGGAGGGCCTTTTTTTTGGCTCTTTTTTGTGGGCATGGGTGGTTTTTCGCAAATATTGCGCTTCAAAAAACATAAAAAAGCCCCGTACTTGGAGCCTTAGGTGAGGAATTTTGATTTTTTTGAAGGGTCGTTTTTTGGCGTTTTTTTGGCGGTTTTTTTGGCAAAAAAAAGGGGTTTGTGTGGAGAAGCCTGGGTGATAGCCCTATTAGGGGGGAAAGGGGAGGGGGATGAAGGGAAGGGCGTTTTTTTGGGTTTTTGATCATAAAATAATCATTTTTGATTGTTTTAAAAAAGTCCTGGGTTTATTGATTTTATTTTGTAATGGTTATAAGTTTTAAAAAAATACAGGTTTTTCCGTTGGAATTTTAATTTTTTAATCATACTAATAAGGAAAGAGAGTGTGAAACAAAGAATTAAGGGGTGAGGGCAATAATTGTTGTCCCCCCTCCTCGAAAGGAGGTTTAAAAATGGAATTTTTTAGGTTAGGTATGTGTTTCTTAAATAAGTATTTTAACAAGTTCTATAGAGGAAGAGGTAGGGGTTTTGGGTGTTTTTATCAAAAAAGAGGGTCTATGGAGAAAAGTTTGGGATAATTTTATTAGAGTAAATCAGGGGAAGAAAAGGGAAATGCGATTTTTGGGTTTTAAGGTTGTTTTAGGAAGGGGTTCAGCCTTCAGTCTTTGGTTTACAAGACCAGTGCTTTATTTTAAGCTACTATAACAATTTCAATTGAGTATTTTGTTTTCTAACCACCCTGTTAAAGGGAAGATGAGGAGGAATAAACTAAAATAGAGAATAGAGGAGATTTGACCTACTAATGTGAAAGGGCTTTCTACAGGTTGTCCCCCAATTCAAGTTAGAACAAGTATATTAGAGACCATTAGTCAAAAAAGGAGTTGCGTTATTGGTCGGAATATGTTTGTTCGTTGTTTGGAGGTGTGGAGGAAGGGAAGAAGTAGGAGAACGAGTAGTGAAAATATTAGGGCTAAGACTCCCCCCAGTTTATTGGGGATAGAACGGAGGATGGCATAGGCAAATAGGAAGTATCATTCTGGTTTAATATGGGTGGGTGTAACTAGTGGGTTAGCGGGGGTGAAATTTTCTGGGTCTCCTAGGAGGTTTGGGGTAAATAATGCAAGGGTTATTAATAGAAGGAGGAGAAAGGAGAAGCCTAGTGCATCTTTATAGATAAAGTAGGGATGGAAGGAGATTTTGTCTGAGTCAGAGTTGAGACCTGTAGGGTTATTTGATCCTGTTTCGTGTAGGAAGATGATATGGATAATGGTGGCAGCTGCAATGATAAAAGGGAGTACAAAGTGGAAGGCGAAAAAACGAGTCAGGGTGGCGTTATCAATTGAAAAACCACCTCAGATTCATTGTACTAATAAGTCTCCGATGAAAGGGATAGCAGATAATAGGTTAGTAATAACGGTAGCACCTCAAAAGGATATTTGTCCTCATGGCAGTACATAGCCTACGAAGGCTGTTATTATTACAAGGATAAGGAGGACTACTCCGACGTTTCATAGTTCTTTAAATAAATAAGACCCATAATAAATACCTCGTCCTACATGAAGGTAAAGGCAAATAAAAAATAAGGAGGCCCCATTGGCATGAATATTACGTATTAGTCATCCATAATTTACATCTCGGCAGATATGGATAACTGAGGAAAAGGCTGTTGAGATATCTGCGGTGTAGTGTATAGCTAGGAATAAGCCTGTTACGATCTGTGTAATGAGACAAAGGCCCAGGAGAGAGCCGAAATTTCATCATGTAGAAATATTGGCAGGGGCAGGTAGGTCAATTAGTACACTGTTTACGGCTTTTAGGAGGGGGTGGGTTTTTCGGAGGTTTTGGATCATAAGTTTTTATAGTTGAATTAACAACGGTGATTTTTCAGGTCATTAGTTCTGGTTGAAGTCCAGATAAGAATAATGATTTATTTTGTATTTTTAATACTTATATGTTTTATTATAGGGCTGGTGGCAGTGGCATCGAATCCTGCTCCTTATTTTGCTGCTTTTGGGTTAGTTATATCGGCTGCTGTGGGTTGTGGTTTATTAGCTAGTCATGGTGTTTCTTTTTTATCTTTAGTTTTATTCTTAATTTATTTGGGGGGGATGTTGGTTGTCTTTGTCTATTCGGCTGCTTTAACAGCTGAGCCTCACCCTGAGAGTTGATTGGATTGGTCTGTATTAATTAATGTTTTTATATATTTACTGGGTGTGGGTGTTGCGGCAGTTTATTTTTGTGGGGGGTGAAGTATAATAAATTGATTAGGAGTTGACGAGTTTAATGGTTTGAGTTTGTGGCGGGGAGATCTGATTGGGACTTCTTTAATATATTCTAGTGGAGTAGTACTATTAGTTTTGGCGGGATGGGTTCTTCTTCTAACTCTTTTTGTAGTATTAGAACTAATTCGGGGGCTTAGTCGGGGGGCTTTACGAGTGGTTTAAGGATAAATTAAAAAATACAAGTAAGGTAATAATAGATAGTAGGGATAAAGTTAAATAGGTTTTAATTACTCCTTTTTGTGGGGAATGGATAATCTTAATGATTTTTTGGTTAAGTTCTGTTATTTTTGGTCCTGTTTTTTCATATCAGTTTAAATCTATTGTATGTGTAGCAATTGTTTGTCCTCATTTTAGACTTATTTTTGGTAAAAAGCGGTGAATAATGGGGGGGTAGTAGCCAAGTATATTAGAGAAGTTGTGTATTTTTATGTTTGGGAGGATTTTGAATTGTTTAGTTGTCAGGTTGGCTAGTTCTAAAGCTAGTAAAAGTCCTACAATTGTAACTAGTAAGGCTATAAGCTTCATTAGGGGGGGTATAGTTATAATTATGCTTTTATTGTGGGGGATATTTGAGGTAATAATAAAACCTGCAAGAATGCTTCCATAGGCTAAGCGTTTTAAAGGGTTTTTAAGTAGTTTGTGGTTTTCATTAATAGGGGAAACAGGGAGAAAACGGGGGTGTCCTATTATGGTGAAGGAAATTAATCGGAGACTGTAAATAGCGGTAAAGGAGGTTGCGATTAAGGTTAGGATAAGGGCCCAGGCGTTTAGGTAAGAGGTATTAAGGGATTCGATGATTGCGTCTTTAGAAAAGAAACCGGCTAAAAAAGGCATGCCTGTGAGGGCAAGACTCCCTAATACCATACAAGAGGAGGTGAAAGGTAAAATATTATTTAAGCCTCCTATTTTTCGGATGTCTTGTTCATTGTTTAAGCTATGAATAATTGAGCCGGAACACAAGAATAACATGGCTTTAAAGAAGGCATGGGTGCAAACATGAAGAAAAGCTAGGTAGGGTTGATTAAGTCCAATAGTTACTATCATTAAACCTAATTGACTAGAGGTAGAAAAGGCAATGATTTTTTTAATATCATTTTGAGTAAGAGCACAAATTGCTGTAAACAGGGTGGTTAATGCTCCTAAACATAGGCAAACAGTGAGGATTTCTTTATTATTTTGAAATAGTGGATTTAGGCGTACTAATAGGAAAATACCGGCGACAACTATTGTGCTTGAATGAAGTAGCGCTGAAACGGGTGTAGGTCCTTCTATGGCTGAAGGCAGTCAAGGGTGGAGTCCAAATTGGGCGGATTTTCCTGTTGCAGCCAGAATTAGACCCAGGAGAGGAATTGTCAGGTTTAGATTTTTAGATAATACCATAAATTGGTTTATCTCTCAGGAGTTAAGATTAGTAGCTAATCAAATTATACTAAGAATAAGGCCGATGTCTCCAATACGATTATAAATCACTGCTTGTAGGGCAGCTGTGTTAGCATCCGCTCGGCCATATCATCAGCCGATTAAAAGGAAAGATATAATGCCAACTCCTTCTCAACCAATGAAAAGTTGAAATATGTTGTTGGCAGTAACTAGGAGGATTATTGTAATTAGGAAGAGAAGGAGGTATTTAAAGAAGCGGTTGATATTGGGGTCGGAGTATATATATCAGGATGTAAAGTCTAGAATAGATCATGTTACATAAAGGGCTACGGATGTAAATATGATTGAGTATATATCGAATTTGAAACTAAGGTTAATATTAAATAAAGGTAGGTGAATTCATGAAATATTTATGATAATAGTTTGAATTCCTTGGTCGATAAAGAGGGTAAGGGGAATTAAGCTAATAAAGAAGCTTAATTTAATAGCTCATTTGGTGTGTTTTTCTAGATTTTTATCAAAGAATTTTTGGCAAAGAGGCAGGATTAAAGGGTAGAGGAGAAGAAGTAAAATTATAAAGTAGCTTAAGTTGAAGATATAGTTCATTACTCCTACTTGGAGTTGCACCAAGAATTTTTGGTTCCTAAGACCAGTAGATGACTATTATCTTTTAGAAGTTGATTAAGCCATAGAGTTGAACTATGGGTTCAAGAATTAGCAGTTCTTGGTGACTCCTCAGTCTTATTCGATAGGTAAAGAGATTTTAACTCTTATTTATAGAACCACAATTTATTGTCTTAGTTAAACTACACCTATAGTTTCATCCCAAGATGAGGTTAGGGTTTAGAATAAGGAGGGCAGAAGGAATGAGGTGTAGAGTAATTATCAAATGTTCTCGTGTGTGGGTGGGGGTGATAGCAGATAAGTGAGTGGAGGGGGCACTTCGTTGTGTTATTAAGAATATGTAGAGAGAGTAACAAACTGTGATTAGGGTTCCAAGTCCTGTTAAAATTAAAGTTCATACAGATCAAGAAAATAAAGAGGTCATGATTATTAATTCCCCTACAAGGTTAGTAGAAGGAGGAAGAGCGAGATTAGCTAAATTGGTTAAGAACCATCAGGTTGCTAATAATGGGAGGATTGTTTGGAGTCCTCGGGCTAGAAGAAGTGTACGACTGTGAATACGTTCATAATTAGTATTAGCTAGACAGAATAGAGCAGATGAGATCAACCCGTGTGAAATTATTAATACTATGGCTCCTATAAAGCTTCATGGTGTTTGGATAAGAATGGCTGCAGTTACAAGGCCTATATGACTTACAGAGGAGTAAGCAATCAGGGATTTTAGGTCTGTTTGACGTAGACAAATAGAACCTGCTATCACTACTCCTCAGATAGATAGAACAACAAAAGGATAAGAATAATCTTTGGTTAGAGGATCCAGGATAACAATAATACGTATTATTCCATAACCCCCTAATTTTAGAAGGATGGCTGCTAAAATTATGGAGCCGGCAATAGGGGCCTCTACATGGGCTTTAGGAAGTCAAAGATGTACTCCGTATAGGGGTATTTTTACTAGGAAGGCAATAAGACATGCGGTTCATCATAAAATATTAGCTCATTCATTAGTGTGATTTTGGGAGAAAGGTAATATAATCAAAGATAGGGAGTTGGCATAATTTTGTATTGTAAGAAGAGCAATAAGAAGAGGAAGGGACCCTGTTAGAGTATAAAATAAAAAATAGATACCTGCATTAAGGCGTTCTTTTTGGTTTCCTCATCGGGTGATAAGGATTAGTGTTGGAATAAGAGTAGTTTCAAATATAATATAAAATAGGATTAGTTCTATAGAGCTAAAGGCTATTACTAGGGACAGTTGTAAGGTAATAAGTAATGTAATAAACATTCGTTGACGGTTAATAGGCTCTATTTTCAGGTGATTTTGACTAGCTATTATTATTAGAGGTAGTAGTCAACAGGTTAAAATTATTAAGGGGGAAGACAAAGGGTCAACTCCTAAATTATTATTAGTAAAGGCTCAACTTGTTTCGTTATCTCATTTAAATCATATTAAGGAGATGGAAGCAATAAGGAAAGCATAAGAGGTAGTTATTATCCATAATCCTTTTTTCGGGGTGAGTCAGGTGAAGAGTATTAGTATGAGGGAGGGGATAAGGATTTTTAACATTGCAGGAGATTCAGGTTTTGTAAATAATTATTACCATGAGTGCGGGTGGTGGCAACCAGTAGAGCTAGGCCTGTACAGGCTTCACATGCTGAAAAAGCTAGTAAAATTAAAGGGCTTATTAGGTAGTTGGAGGAGCTGTTTTGTACAGATCAAAGGGCTAGGGCAATATATAGTGTTAATATTATACCTTCTAAACAGAGAAGGGCGGACAAGAGGTATGTTCGGTGGATTGTTAGACCAAAAAAACTTAATGTAAAGGCTGAAGAGAAGGTAAAATGTAAAGGTGTCATAAGGTATTCGTGGGCTTTAGCCACGATCTACTGAGTCGAAATCAGTTTTCTTTATTTAGACTAAATACCCATTCTGCTCATTCTAGTCCTCCTTGTATTCATTCGTAAATGAGGCCGATAGTTAGAAGGATAATAATAAGTAGGGCAGCAGTTAGGGTTAATACTGGGGAGGGTAATTGATTACTTCAGGGAATAGGGAGTAAGAGGGCAATTTCTAAGTCGAATAGAAGGAATAGAATTGCCACTAAAAAAAAGCGAAGGGAGAAAGGTAGGCGGGCAGAGCCCAGGGGGTCAAAACCACACTCATATGGGGAGAGCTTCTCCCCGTCTGGTTTAAATTGAGGAAGTCAGAAAGCAATAGTTGCTAGAATTATAGATAACATAAAACACACAGTAAAAATTAGAATGATCAAGTTCATTATCTTTCCTTGGGTTCTAACCAAGTTTAAATGATTGGAAGTCACTTGTAATTTTTATACTAGAAAGATTTAGGAGCCTCATCAATAGATTGATACATAAAGAAAAAGTCATACAACATCTACGAAGTGTCAATATCAGGCTGCGGCTTCGAAGCCAAAATGGTGTATTGAGGTGAAGTGATATTGGATTTGTCGTACTAGGCAAACTATAAGGAAGGTGGTGCCGATAATAACGTGAAGTCCGTGAAATCCTGTAGCGACGAAGAAGGTTGAACCATAGACTCCATCAGAAATTGTGAATGGGGCTTCATAATATTCTATTGCTTGAAGAAGGGTAAAATACACTCCTAAAATTACTGTTAAAGTGAGGGCTTGCGTTATTTCTTTTCGGGATCCTTCCATTAGACTGTGGTGGGCTCATGTGATTGTAACTCCTGAGGCTAAAAGGATTGCAGTGTTAAGGAGGGGTACTTCGAATGGGTCTAATGGAGAGATACCTGTAGGAGGTCAGCAGTTTCCTAGTTCGGGGGTTGGGGCCAAGCTTGAGTGGTAAAAAGCTCAGAAGAAGCCTAGGAAGAATAAAATTTCAGAGGTAATAAAAAGGATTATCCCTCAGCGTAAGCCTTTTTGGACAGGAGGTGTGTGATGTCCTTGGAAAGTGCTCTCTCGAATTACATCTCGTCATCATTGAATTACAGTCAGAGTTAGTAAAAGGAGTCCCAGGGAGAGTAGAATAAAGGAATTGTAATGGAACCAGGTTGCTAAACCTGAGGTTATTAATAAGGCTGCAATTGCTCCTGTTAGAGGTCAAGGGCTTTGATCTACTATATGATACGCGTGTGCTTGGTGTGTCATTAGGTATTTTCTTGTAGATAGAGGCTTAGAAGAAGAACGAAAACGTATGCTTGGATAAGTGCAACAGCAACTTCAAGAAGTGTAAGTAAGAATAGGATAAGAGAAGTTAAAATAGCTACTACGGGCATTGTATTTATTAGTACGAAGGCTGCGGTGGCGATGAGCTGTATTAAGAGATGGCCTGCTGTTAGGTTAGCTGTTAGTCGGACTGCAAGGGCAATAGGGCGGATTATAAGACTAATAGTTTCGATGATGATTAATATAGGAATAAGCAGAGTTGGGGTGCCTTCTGGTAATAGGTGACCAAGGGATGTAGTAGGTTGATTAATCAATCCTACTAAAACTGTGGCCAATCAAAGAGGGACTGCTAGTCCTAAATTTAAAGATAATTGTGTTGTGGGTGTAAATGTATAGGGTAACAAGCCCAAGAGATTTAATGTTATTAGTAGGAGTATTAAGGAACAAAAAATTATTGCTCATTTATGTATTTTAGGGTTAATTGGTGAGAGAAGTTGATTAGTAAATTGTCCAATAAATCAAGCTTGTAAGGTGATAACACGGTTGTTTAGTCATCGGCTTGTGAGGGAAGGGAATAGAAGTCAAGGAAGGGTGAGAGCTAATACTAGGAGAGGAATATTTATTAAGGAGGGACTTATAAATTGATCAAAAAAGCTTAAGTTCATGGTCAGTTTCAGTTATCAGTTTTAGGAGAGGGGAGATTGTTGATTGCTGGTTTGTTGGTGAAGATATGTTTATTAATCTTATTAGGAAGGATAGTTAAGAAAATAATTCATGAAAATAAAAGGATTAGAAATCATGGGTTAGGGTTTAATTGTGGCATTCATTAAGGGTGGTTAGAAGTCACCTATCTTTAGCTTAAAAGGCTAACGCTAATATCTTTTAGCTTCTTAGTGAGTTTTCTTCTAGTGTCAAGAGAGATCAGTTTTCGAAGTGTTGAAGAGGGACAGCTTCTACTACGATTGGCATAAAACTATGGTTAGCTCCACAAATTTCTGAACATTGACCATAATAAACACCTGGGCGTGTTACAAGGAAGGCTGTTTGGTTAAGGCGCCCTGGGACGGCATCTATTTTTACCCCTAAGGCGGGAACAGCCCATGAGTGTAGGACATCATCAGCTGAGACTAGAATACGGATAGGGGACTCTATAGGGATAATTATACGGTGATCTGTTTCTAGGAGTCGGAATTGGCCAGGATTTAGGTCTTGTGTTTGAACTATATAAGAATCAAATTCTAGGTTTTCATAGTCAGTGTATTCATAGCTTCAGTATCATTGATGTCCAATTGCTTTAATTGTGAGGTGGGGGTTGATAATTTCATCTATGAGGTAGAGGATGCGTAGAGAAGGAAGGGCGATTGAGATTAGAATAATAGCAGGGAGGATTGTTCAAATGATTTCAATTCCTTGGGAGTCTAGGATGAATTTGTTTGTAAGTTTAGTTGTTACTATCACTGTGATGATGTAAAGGATGAGGGTGCTGATTAAAAATACAATTATCAGGGTGTGGTCGTGGAAATGTAAGAGTTCTTCTATTACGGGTGATGCTGCGTCTTGAAAACCTAATTGGGAGGGGTGTGCCATTTAAAGTACACGGGGTTATTAGCTCGTGATTATATCTTGACAAGATATTGTAATATATTTTTACTAGTACCTTGTATTATTAAGAGAGTGACAGAGTGGTTTATGTTTTTAGCTTGAAACTAAAAAACGGGGGTTCGATTCCTTCCTTTCTTGTTTGTTTGGATTTGGACGAAGGCTGGTTCTTCAAATGTGTGATGGGGGGGAGGGCAGCCATGAAGTCATTCAACATTTGTTGAAGGTATTATAACATGGGAGAGAACACGTTTAGAGGCGAAGGCTTCTCATAGAATAAATAGGAATAGAATAACAGCTATTAATGAAATTAGAGAACCAATAGAAGAAACAGTGTTTCAAAGGGTATATGCGTCGGGGTAATCAGAGTAGCGTCGTGGTATGCCTGCAAGTCCAAGGAAATGTTGAGGAAAGAATGTAAGATTTACTCCTAGGAATATTAGACCAAAATGGATTTTGGATCAAGTTTCGTGAAGGGTAAAACCAGTGAAAAGAGGAAATCAATGTACTAACCCTGCTATAATAGCAAAAACAGCTCCTATAGATAACACATAGTGAAAATGGGCAACCACGTAATATGTGTCGTGAAGTACGATATCCAGTGAAGAGTTAGCAAGAACAATTCCTGTTAGTCCTCCCACGGTAAAAAGAAAGATAAAACCTAAGGCCCATAATATTGGAGTATCCCATTTAATTGTTCCTCCGTGTAGGGTGGCTAGTCAACTAAATACTTTTACACCTGTAGGGATAGCGATAATCATAGTAGCGGAGGTAAAGTAGGCCCGTGTATCTACATCTATCCCTACGGTAAATATGTGGTGGGCTCATACAATAAAGCCTAATAGGCCAATAGCTATTATGGCTCATACTATACCTATGTATCCAAAAGGCTCCTTTTTACCTGAATAATAAGTTACGATGTGAGAGATTATTCCAAATCCGGGTAGAATTAGAATATAAACTTCGGGGTGTCCAAAGAATCAGAATAAATGTTGATATAAAATAGGATCTCCCCCTCCTGCCGGATCAAAGAAAGTAGTATTTAGGTTACGGTCTGTGAGTAATATTGTAATGCCGGCTGCTAAAACAGGCAAAGATAACAGGAGAAGGACTGTAGTAATTAAAATAGATCATACGAATAAGGGTGTTTGATATTGGGTAATTGATGGGGGTTTTATGTTAATAATAGTGGTAATGAAGTTGATGGAGGCTAGGATTGAAGAAATCCCGGCCAAATGAAGGGAGAAAATGGTTAGATCTACGGATGCTCCAGCATGTGCTAAGTTACCCGCTAGAGGAGGATAAACAGTTCACCCGGTGCCGGCCCCTGCTTCTACCCCTGCAGATGCTAGCAGTAAAAGGAAGGAGGGGGGAAGAAGTCAGAAGCTTATATTATTTATTCGAGGGAAGGCTATGTCGGGTGCTCCAATTATTAAGGGCACGAGTCAGTTTCCAAAACCTCCGATCATAATTGGTATTACTATGAAGAAAATTATTACAAAAGCGTGGGCAGTAACAACAACATTATAAATTTGATCATCCCCCATTAGGGCGCCGGGTTGGTTCAGCTCAGCTCGGATTAACAGGCTAAGGGCAGTGCCTACTATACCTGCTCAAGCACCAAAAAGGAGGTAAAGGGTGCCGATATCTTTATGATTTGTTGAAAAAAGTCATCGATTAATGGTCACAGGTAAGATGGCTGAGTTTAGGCGGTGGATTGTAGATCCATAAACAGAGGATAAAACCTCTTCATACCAAGCCCTGTAGTGAAATTCACACTGGATTGCAACTCCGGGAATGGAGGGAACAACCTTCCAGGGCTTAATACCTTTTTCCTTTATATTAGTCTAAGAAGGAGAAGAGGAAGGAATTTAGGTGGATGTTCGGTGGTTTGAATACTTAGCTGTTAACTAAGAGTTTGTAAGATCGATGCTTACTCACCTAGTGAGGTTTTAGCTTAATTAAAGTGTCTGGGTTGCATTCAGAATATATAAGATAAAGTCTTGTAAATCTTAACAGGAACTAGAAGGGTTGAACTTCTATAAAAAGCTTTGAAGGCTTTTAGTTTATTTAACTTAAGTTTCTATTGTAGGGTAAAAAAGAATAAGGGGGTTAGGGGTAGCATTATTGTGGCTAAGGGGATTGTGATAGGGAGGGTCCATTTTAGGTTATTTTTAGTTATTCAGGAAGTTATTATGTTTATTGTGTTAGGGGTTATTGTTAGGGCTGTGGCGTAAGTTAGACGTAGGTAAAAAAATAGGCTTAGAAGAGTGGATAAAGCTATAATTGTGGCAATAAGGAATAATACTTGATATACTAGTTCTTGAAGGATTAATCATTTTGGCATGAATCCCGTAAGGGGTGGAAGTCCTCCTAGGGATAATAGTGTTATTATTATGATTGGAGCAATAATTGGATTTTTTGTTGTTATTATTGAGATGGAGTTGATTGTTGTTGAGTTAAATAGGTTAAAGAGTAAAAAGATTGTGGAAGTAATAATTAGGTATACTAGTAGGTTAAGGATGGCGATATTGGGGGAATAATGTAGGATAACGGTTATTCACCCTAGGTGAGCGATCGATGAGTAGGCTAGGATTTTTCGTAGTTGAGTTTGATTTAATCCCCCTCAACCCCCAATTAAGGTAGATAGAAGAGCTAATGTGATTATAATATGAGGGTTAAGTGCTGGGGAGATTTGAACTAAAAGGATGAAGGGGGCTAGTTTTTGTCAAGTTGATAAAATAAGGCCTGTTTTTAAGTCAAGTCCTTGGAGCACTTCTGGGAGTCAAAAATGTATAGGGGCTAGGCCTAATTTTAGGGCTAAGGCTAAGGTTACTAGGGTGATTGCGGTGTTATTTTCTATTTCTAGAATACTTCATTGTCCTGTTATTCAAGCGTTTGTAATACTTGCAAATAAAAGTAGGGCTGAGGCTGTGGCTTGAGTGAGGAAGTATTTTGTTGTTGCTTCTACGGCTCGGGGGTGTTGTTGTTTAATCATTAGAGGGGTGATAGCAATGGTATTAATTTCTAGGCCTATTCAGGCAAGTAGTCAGTGGGAGCTTGAAAATGTGATTGTTGATCCAAGTCCTAGGCTTAGGATAAACATGGTTAAGGTTAAAGGGTTCATTAGTAGAGGAAGGAGTTTAACCAACGTGTTTGGGGTATGGGCCCAAAAGCTTAATTAGCTGACTCTGCTTAGAATATAATGTAAAGGAAGCATAACGAGTTTTGATCTCTTTTGTGTAGGTTCGAATCCTATTTTTCTAAGGATATGAGAGGATTTTAACCTCTATTGTCTACTCTATCAAAGTAGTCCTTGAATTCGGGCACATAGCCTTATATTAAATAGAGGGGGGAAGGCTTGCTAGGGCAATGGGTAGAGATACATGCCATAAGATTAGGGCTAGAGATAGGGGTAAGAAGTTTTTTCAGATTAGGTGTATTAATTGATCATAGCGAAAACGGGGGTAGGAGGCCCGTACTCATAAGAAGATTAGGGATAAGATAGTTGTTTTTAGTATGAGATTAATGGTTGTAAATTCTGGTATTAGTGGGTTGTGTAGGGCTCCTAGGAATAGAATGGCTGATAAAGTATTTATTATTAGGATGTTGGCATACTCTGCTAGAAAGAGCAAGGCAAAAGGACCTCCAGCATATTCAACATTGAAGCCTGATACTAGTTCTGATTCTCCTTCGGTTAAATCAAAAGGGGCACGGTTAGTCTCAACTAGGGTGGAAATATATCATATAGCAGCTAAGGGTCATTCTGGGATTAGAAGTCAAATACTCTCTTGCGTGATGCTAAAAGATAAAAGGGAATAACCCCCCGTGAGAAGGATTAAACATAGTAAAATTAGGCCAAGACTTACTTCGTAAGAAATGGTTTGGGCCACTGCTCGTAATGCTCCTATTAGAGCATATTTAGAATTTGAGGCCCAACCTGAGGCTAAGATAGTATAGACAGTTAGGCTTGAAATGGAGAGTAGAAACAAAATTGTTAGGTTAATATCTAGAAGAGGGTAAGGTAGGGGGAGAGGTATCCATATTACTAATGCTAGAGTGAGGGCTATAGTTGGGGCTAGTATAAATATAAAAGAGGAGGAGGTTGATGGGCGGATTGGCTCTTTGATAAATAGTTTTAAACCATCTGCTAGAGGTTGAAGAAGACCATAAGGGCCTACAACATTAGGCCCTTTGCGGTGTTGTATATATCCTAGTACTTTTCGTTCAACGAGTGTAAGAAAGGCAACGGCTAGTAGGACTGGAATGATTATTATGAAGACGTTAATAATAGGTAAAACTGTTTGTAACATTATTAAGGAGAGGATTTGAACCTCTGATATAAAGGGTTTAGGGCTTTTGCAATTGCCTGGCTCTGCCACCTTAATAATACCCTTTTTTTGGGTAAAGGGGTGTCTCTTATTATCCTTTTTAGTTGGTAACAGAGGGTTAAGATAGAGCTTATTTAAAACAGAGGCTCTGTTTTTCCGGTCCTTTCGTACTGGGAAAAATGACTACATAGATAGAAACTGACCTGGATTTCTCCGGTCTGAACTCAGATCACGTAGGACTATTAATCGTTGAACAAACGAACCCTTAATAGCGGTTGCACCATTAGGATGTCCTGATCCAACATCGAGGTCGTAAACCCTTTCGTCGATAGGGACTCTGGGAAAGGATTGCGCTGTTATCCCTAGGGTAACTTGGTTCATTAATCAGATATCTCTGGATCATTACTCGTTAAATATTTTATTAAGTAGAACTGTCGTTCTATTTTTTAGGCATTTTTGCCCAATCGATACGGGGGTTAGGCTTTACCCCGTGGTTGCCCCAACCAAAAATAATTTTATTATGCTAAGTCCAACTCTTATCCCCTGAGGGTTGTAATTTCATTTTATTAATAATTTATTTGAAGCTCCATAGGGTCTTCTCGTCTTATGTTCACATACCCGCTTCTGCACGGGTAGATCAATTTCACTGATTGAAGAAGGGAGACAGGTAAAATCTCGTGAGGCCTTTCATACAGGTCTTCATTTAAAAGACAAGTGATTACGCTACCTTTGCACGGTCAGGATACCGCGGCCGTTGAACTAATGTCACAGGGCAGGCGGGACCTCCTATAATTTAGGGTTCAGGAGGCGATGTTTTTGGTAAACAGGCGGAATTTATGTTTGCCGAGTTCCTTCCTTCTTTTTTAATCTTTCCTTATTTTACTCCTGTGTAGGGTCAACGATGTTTTATTATTTGTTTTTCTCGTCTATTCTGTGGGTAAATAATTCCCTCAGTCTGGGGTCGTTAATTATCAGTGATTTGTTCTTTCTGACTTACACTTGTAAAAGGATAAATTCTCTTTCTTGTTACTCATTCTAGCATAAACTCTTTTATTAAATAAAATAAGTTAGTAAAAAAAGGGGATTGTGATTGTTTATTTGTATAATAGGTTTATAATTTATTAGAGCTGTAACGCTTTCTGTTAAGATGGCTGCTTTTAGGCCCACAGGAATAAATTCCTTGTTTAATATAATCTTTATCCGACTTTGTTAAGGTTGTATCCTTTTTCAAAAGAGTTGTACCCCTTTTGAATAGCTATTAATTTCTTCTTGTTCTTTGTGATAATAGTTTAAATAGAGGGGAAGAGAAATTAACGTAGAACTAAAATTCTTTTCCTAACTAACCAGCTATCACTAAACTCGGTAGGTCTATCACCTCTACTTGAAGATCTTCCCACTCTTTTGCTACAGAGAAGGGTTGGCACGTGTTTGCTGTCTTGAAGTAGCTCATTTAGTTTCGGGAGGGCAGGCTTAAGTACGCTTTGTCTGGTTTGACTAGCTAGACCATGATGCAAAAGGTACGAGGTGTAATCTTTGCTTTTAAACACTTTAATGAATTATTTCATTACTCTTTCAGTTTTCCCTTGCGGTACTAATTTTATAACTCCAGTTTTCTCTTTTCTATCGCCTATACTAAGAATAAAAAATGTTTTGGTTAATTTTTATTTAATCATTTGGGTTTAAATTATATTTTGGGGTGAAATGTTGGGTTAACTATAAAGTTCAAAATGATCCGATTTGCACGGATATTTCCTCTGTGTAAGGGAGGTGCTGTACTTTTTAACTACATTTTGATTCCAAGCGCACTTTCCAGTACGCTTACCATGTTACGACTTGCCTCCTCTTGTTAGGAGTTTTTTATTATAAATTTAATTATCTTGTTGAGGAGAGTGACGGGCGGTGTGTGCGCGCCTCAGAGCCATTTTCAGATTAATATACTATTTATATCTTACTACTAAATCCAACTTCAAGTTTAATTTCATTATTTATCTGTTAGTCTTGATAGAAAATGTAGCTCATTTCTTCCCACCCCGTAAGCTACACCTCGACCTGACGTTTTGGAGATTTATTCTTTGTGCTTGCTATTTTTCCCTCATGGGGCAAGCTGGCGACGGCGGTATATAGGCTGAAAGAGCAAGGGGTGGTGAGGTTAAACGGGGATTATCGGTTCTAGAACAGGCTCCTCTAGGGGGATCTAAGCACCGCCAAGTCCTTTGGGTTTCAAGCTGGCGCTTGTAGTTCTCTGGCGGGTGTTTAGGTAATTAAGCACCTAGGTTTAGGGCTAAACATAGTGGGGTATCTAATCCCAGTTTGGTTTTTAGCTATCGTGTTTTAAGAGGCCTTGTTTTTATAAAGTTTCTTTTGTAATTGTTTTTCATTGGTGCGGGTACGTATAACAGTTAAGCACTTTTTTAAGCTTTAATTAGGATAAGGTTTTTCTTATACACTCTTTACGCCGTTGTTTTATTAATTTGGGCCGCTCGTATAACCGCGGTGGCTGGCACGAGGTTGACCGGCTCTGTTAACTTTAACTAGATCAAACTTTCGTTTATTGTTTAATATTAATCACTGCTGAAGTCCCTTGGGGGTGTGGCTAAGCAAGATGTCTTGGGCTGACGAAGGCGTGCCTGATATCTGCTCCCTTTTTTCTTAAAGGATGAGTAGGGGCAATCTCACGGGGGTGCGGAAACTTGCATGTGTAAGTTTAGTTGAAAATAATACTGAGGCTAGGACCAAACCTTGTGTACTCGCGGAGAATTTTACTTCTCATCTTAGCATTTTCAGTGCTATATTCTCAATAAACTACGCATGT